TCTTAGGACCTATTTTAACAAATGAATTAATTAATTCTAAATTTTGAAAAAATGAATAAACAGACCCATATAAAAGAGACGCTATGAATATTCCGAAATAGGCTATAGTGACTGAATAAATTGCATTTGTCACAAATTCATACCAATCCACAGAATAGTTCGAATTTTGATGTAAAAGGTTTATCGATGGGGTTAACCATTTCGATAATATATCCAAATCCATTCCTACTTGATCGAAAGGAATTCCTATGGACCCAATAAACAAAGTAAATAGGACCAATACAAGTAGAGGAAATAGCATAGTATTTTCCGATTCACAGGGATACATGGAAGTGTCTTTATTGTCAAAATGAGTACTAAAGGATCGCATCAGATTTCGTATATTCCCATCAATTTGATATATCTTCTTCGAAAAAAGGGAAACCTTTTTATTATTATTCATTACTGAGAAAAGTACATTTTTGTTAACTGGTTTCGGTCCTTCTTTTCCCCATATAGATATTGAAGAGAACGAGCTATTTTTAGTGCCACTGTAATTTTGAAACCGAACGTGTAAATGCCCCTCAAAAGTAAGTAAATACATCCGAAACATATAAAATGCAGTTAATCCTGCTGTGGAACAGGCTATTATCGCGAAAATCGGTGAATACAACCAACTATCATTAAGAATTTCATCTTTGGACCAAAAACAAGCAAGAGGTGGAATACCACAAAGAGAAAGTGTACCTAATAAAAAAGTAGTTTTTGTAATTGGCACATATTTGGTTAAACCACCCATAAGAACCATGTTCTGACTTTTATCTGGAGAATATCCAACAATGGGTTCCATTGAATGAATAATCGATCCGGATCCTAAAAACAATAATGCTTTCGAATAGGCATGAGTGATTAAATGGAATAAAGCAGCTCGATAAGAACCTATCCCTGGAGCTAACATAATATAACCCAATTGAGACATTGTAGAATAGGCTAAACTTCTCTTAATGTCTTTTTGAGCAAGAGCTAAAGTAGCTCCTAATAGTACCGTTATTATACCTAGCAAAGAAATGAGATTCATTATGTAAGGTATGACTGTGAAAAGGGGAAGAAGCCGAGCGACAAGAAAAATTCCCGCTGCTACCATAGTAGCAGCATGTATAAGAGCCGAAATAGGAGTGGGCCCCTCCATGGCATCAGGTAACCATACATGAAGGGGAAATTGTGCGGATTTAGCAACTGCACCAAGGAATAATAGGGAGGCACACAGAGTAGCAAATAAAGAATTGACCCCATTATTATGGATCAAGTTATTGAAGATTTCGAACAAATCCCGAAATTCCAAACTACCTGTTATCCAATAAAAACCTAAGATTCCTAATAATAAACCAAAATCCCCTACACGATTAGTTACAAACGCTTTTTGACAAGCATTGGCTGCAATTGGTCGTGTGAACCAAAAACCTATTAATAGATACGAACACATTCCCACCAGTTCCCAAAAAATATGAATTTGTATCAAATTGGAACTAGTAACTAATCCCAACATAGAAGTATTGGAAAAACTCATATAAGCAAAAAATCTCAAATATCCTTGATCATGAGACATATAATTGTCACTATAAATAAGAACCATGATTCCAACAGTAGTGATTAGTATTGACATAATAGAAGTAAGTGGGTCGATCAAGTGGCCGAACTCTAAAGAAAAATCATTATTGATGGTCCAAGAACATAGAAATTGATAGATAGAACTGCCATTGATTTGCTGAATAGACAGATCGGCCGAAAAAACCATAACTATACTTAGCAATGAAACACTAGGAAAAGCCCACATACGACGAAGATTTTTTGTTGCAGTCGGAACAAGCAGAAGTCCCCATCCTATTGACATAGTAACTGGAAGTGGAACGAAAGGTATGATCCATGCATATTGATATGTATGTTCCATAAGAAAATAAAACTTTTTTTATTCTTATTAATTGTTTCCGATTCACCAGCTATTCTCTCTTTCGGAAGTCAAATAAATAAATAAAAATCAAGATAGAAAAGAACTCAAATAGGATTTTTAATTCTTAATTATTCCGATTCTTTCCCAAATATCGTATTGAATAAAAAGAAATTTAAATCAAGAAGTTACAATTAATTGTTCAAATGACCAAGTCACTGGTTAAAACTGACCATTTAGTTATTAACTAAGATATTTATTAAGATAAAGAAAGAATATGAGATTTTCAATCATTCCACTATTACGGCTATTGATATCCATATAGTAAATAGTAAGGAAAAGGAATGACACCAAAAAAAGTAAAAGTACTCTATTGGGATATGGATCATAGAATCCGCCAATAACTCGACCCAATAAAATACTAGTTATTTTAGTTAGTTTATTCGGAGTCATTAATTAATTCATTGTAGAACTGATTGATTGGCTTCTATTCCAATAAAACAAACTTATGTTTATAGGAAATCCTATGATACTCGTCACTTCGCATAGAACTGAAATAAGAGATTACTAAAATTACCTTTATCAAGTAATGTATCGTTTAACAGATTAACTACCAATCTCATTTTCATTTAAATTATGAGTACTCTATCCTCGAGCTTGATCAATTAATAGAAAAATTTTACATTATTATTTTCTTAAATTAGGTAAGGATTCTTAAGCTTTTCGATTTATTCAATGTAAGACGACGAGATATAAATAGACTGAGATTGAGATATGAATTGGAACCCTTTTTGATTCTTATCAACAACAACCGATTCGATTTCTATGGTAGCGGACCTCATAGACATAGATCGGAATGAAGATATGAAGGTACAAATTAGTACGAATTCTTCTTTCTTCGGGCATTGTATGTAATAGAGATGTGAAACAAAAAAAAATTCCTTTGAAAATCACATCGTTTTTCTTTTTTCTATTTCTTTTTTTTTATCCCTAGTGTACTCTATGTGATGCGCACATATCTATATTTTTGTATGTTATGAAGGAAGTATCCGCTATGGAATAAATATAGATAATGAATAGCAAGAACGATCCATTTTGAACAATACATGTCTTTCACATCCAACTATAAAAGTAACTTCTTTATTTTAAAATGGCGGTTCCAAAGAAACGTACTTCTATCTCAAAAAAGCGTATTCGTAGAAATATTTGGAAGAAAAAGGGATATTGGGCGGCGGTAAAAGCTTTAGCTTTAGCTAAATCTATTTCTACCGGGCATTCAAAAAGTTTTTTTGTGCGACAAACAAGTAATAAAGCCTTGGAATAATCTGAATCGACATGACTCGATGAATTGGATGATTTATAAGATGAATAATTCACATTAACTAATGTTTTGAACTCATCTATATGAGATAGAACTGAACCAGCTGTTGTGGTATGTAGAATAAGAATTATTCTGTCTATTGGGTTCTAAGAACGGTACTATTTCTTTTTTGTTGTTTGAAAAACAACAACAAAAAAGAAATAGTTAAACACAAAATACAAGGTTTCACTTTTCATTATAGTAGATTTTGATAATTCGCGAGATGGGGGTTGTTATTTCCCCCCCAAAAAAGATTTTTTTTAGGAAGAAGTTTATTCGATTATGTATCTCCAATAGTTATACATCATTAAGATTTTTGGAAGATCTGAAACAAGTATGGACGACAGTAGTAAAAATGAATGGATCCTTGAAACTAATTGATTGAAATATATATTTTAAGACTTTGCTTTGTAACTCTCCGAATCACTACATAGATTCCCTCTTGTTTCGACCCAATCAATAAAAACTCCCCGGATCCCCTTTAGGTCGATATTTATGTACGAAGAATAAGTCAATCTTCCTTAATCCAAAATAGATCCTATGTTTGGACCGTAGGATCGATCAATCTATTTTATATAGAATATACTTTATTTATAAGTAAAGTACATAGCGTAGAATTCCAATAGAGATTGAAACTCTTTTGTTTTATGTGCAGCCCAATACCTAATTGGTTCGGTAAATCCTCACACGAATTATGTATACAATGAGGATCCCAACCATTAATACAGTTTTGATACCAAACTATCTAAATATTTATAGAAATCTCTTGGATGTAGTTATCCAATTGTGATACATAAAAAATCCTATTTATTTTCTTTTGTTCAGTGAAAAATGAATCTTTTTTCATTTCCGATCCATGAAATCAGATAAATGAGAAATGAATCATCAAAAAATGATATAAAAAAAGGGACAATTCTTAGTTCTAGACCTCAACTGAGGACATAACCATATAGTTCCAACTGTTCCAGAAGAACTTATACTACGTGAAAGCCTGTTGTTAAAAATGACACTATACCGGGATACTAAGGATTATTGAAGTTCAAATATTCATTTGAACGAGTCTTTATTCATCGATTCTAACGTTTCCTAAAATATATTGCATTGAATCTTTCAATCTCGACGATTGAACATCATATGGGCTATTATTATTTCGATCAAGCCGCCATGGTGAAATCGGTAGACACGCTGCTCTTAGGAAGCAGTGCTAGAGCATCTCGGTTCGAGTCCGAGTGGCGGCATCCTCTAAAAAGGACACATTAGATTCTATAATGAATTTAATTCGGAATTTACATTCCGTAATTGAGGTACCCCTCTTTTTTTTTAATGATTTTTTTTTATGATATTTGCGACTTTAGAACATATATTCACTCACATCTCTTTTTCGATCATTTCAATTGTCATTACGATTTATTTGGTGACTTTATTAGTCCATGAAATCGTAGGACTATGTGATCCGTCAGAAAAAGGCATGATAGCCACTTTTTTCTGTATAACAGGATTATTAGTTACTCGTTGGATTTATTCGAGACATTTACCGTTAAGTGATTTATATGAATCATTAATGTTCCTTTCATGGAGTTTCTCCATTATTCATATGGTTCCTAAAATAGGGAACCATAAAAATGATTTAAGCGCAATAACCGCGCCAAGCGCTATTTTTACCCAAGGCTTTGCCACTTCGGGTCTTTCAACTGAAATGCATCAATCCGCAATATT